AAAATAGTTATTTGGGAATTGTTTCAAGCAAACGCACATTCCCCTCTTTTTTTGGACAGAATAGAAAAATCCCCTCTTTTTTCTTTTGATATCTCCGGGCTGATTAAAGTAATTTTTAGAAATTGGGTAGGGAAAGGGGAAGCATTCAAAATTGTAGAGTATACAGAAGAAGAAAGAAAAAGAGAAGAAGAAAAAGAGACGAAGAAAAGAACGGAGAAAGAGCGAATACAGATAGCAGAGGCCTGGGATACCATTCCAGTTACACAAGTAATAAGAGGTTGCATGTTACTAACTCAATCTATTTTTAGAAAATATATTGTATTACCTTCATTGCTAATTGCAAAAAATAGTGGACGCATGTTCCTATTTCAATTTCCCGAATGGTTTGAGGATTTACAGGAATGGAATAGAGAGATGCATGTTAAATGTACCTATAATGGTGTTCCATTATCCGAAACAGAATTTCCGAAAAATTGGTTGACAGACGGTATTCAGATAAAAATCTTATTTCCCTTCCGTCTGAAACCTTGGCACAAATCGAAACTACGATCATCTAAGAAAGGTTTAATGAAAAAGAAAAAAGAAAAAGATGATTTTTGTTTTTTAACAGTTTGGGGAATGGAAACTGAACTTCCTTTTGGTTCGCCCCGAAAAGGACCTTCCTTTTTTAAACCCATTTTTAAGGAAATTGAAAAAAAAATTGGAAAATTTAAAAAGAAGTCTTCTCGAGTTCTAATAGTTTTTAAAAGAAAAATAAAATTACTTCGAAAAGTTTTAAAAGAAACAAAAGAATGGGTTATCGAAAGTGTTATTTTTATAAAAAAAATAATAAAAGAACTTTCAAAAATTCTGTTATTTCGATTACCAGGAAGAGAAGTATATGAATCAAGTGAAATTAAAGAAGAAAAAGATTCTATAATAAGCAATCAGCTAATTCACGAATCGTTTAGTGAAATTGCATCTACGAATTGGACAAATTCTTCATTAACAGAAAAAAAAATCAAGGATTTGACTACTAGAACAAGTACAATTCGAAATCAAATAGAAAGAATTATAAAAGAGCAAAAAAAAATAACTCCAAGAATAAATAATATTAGTCTTAAAAAAACAAGTTATAATGCTAAAAGATTCGAAAAATGGCAAATATTCAAAAAAAGAAATGCTCAATTAATCTCTAAATTACCTCTTTTTTTGAAATTTTTCATTGAAAGAATCTACACAGATATATTTTTATGTATCATTAATATTCCCAGAATGAATACAGAACTTTTTCTTGAATCAACAAAAAAAATTATTGATAAATCCATTTACAATAATGAAAGAAAACAAGAAAGAATTAATAAAATTAAGAAAAATCTAATTCCATTTATTTCGACTATAAAAAAGTCACTTGATAATATTAGTAATAGTCAAAAAAATTCACCTATTTTTTATGACTTATCCTACGTGTCACAAGCATATGTATTTTTCAAATTATCACAAATCCAAGTTAGTAACTCGTATAAATTAAGAGCTGTTCTTCAATCTCAAGGAATCCCCCCGCCTGAAATAAAGGATTCTTTTGAAACACAAGGAATGGTTGATTCGAAATTAGGGGATAAGAAACTTCCGAGTTATGAAATGAATCAATGGAAAAAGTGGTTAAGAGGATATTATCAATACAATTTATCTCAGAGCAGATGGTATAGATTAATACCAGAAAAATGGCGCAATACAGTTCATCAGCGTAAAAAGGAAAATTTTAGCAAAAGGCATTCATATGAAAAAGACCAATTAATTGATTTCAAAAAACAAAAACAAATTGAAGTATATTCATTATCTAATCAAAAAAGAAAAGAGAATTTGCAAAAATACTATAAATATGATCTTTTATCATATAAATTTCTTAATTATGAAAATAAAACGGAATACTTTTTTTATAGATCTCTGTTTCAAGGACGTAAGAAGCAAGAGATTTCTTATAACACGCATAAAGAAAATATACTGAGGAACATCCCTATCGATAATTATCTAGGAAAGGTCCATATTCTATATATGGAAAAAACGGTCGATAGAAAATATTTTGATTGGAACATTCTCAATTTTGATCTTAAACAAAAAGGCGATATTGAGGCCTGGGTCAGCAATGGGAATCAAAATACTCAAATAATTCCTAAAAAAGATCTTTTTTACCTTATGATTCCAGAAATCAATCCACCAAACTCCGACAAAGTATTTTTTGATTGGATGGGAATGAATGAAAAAATGCTAAAGTGTCGCATAGCGAATTTGGAACCTTGGTTCTTCCCAGAATTTGTGTTACTTTATAATGCATATAAAAGCAAACCTTGGTTTATACCAAGCAAATTACTTCTTTCAAATTTGAATAAAAATGAAAATAGTAGTGAAAATAAAAAAATAAATCAAAAGCAAAAAGGAAGTTTTTTGATACCATCGAATAAAAAGCATGAAAATCAAGGAGAAAAAGAACCCACAAGTCCAGGAAATCTTGGATCCGTTCTCTCACAACAAAAAGATAGTGAAGAAAATTATGCAAGATCAGACATGAAAAAGGGGAAAAAGAAAAAACAATACAAAAGCAGCGCGAGAGCAGAACTAGATTTCTTCCTGAAACGTTATTTGCTTTTTCAATTGAGATGGGACGATACTTTGAATCAAAGACTGATCAATAATGTCAAGGTATATTGTCTCCTGCTTAGACTGATAGATCCAACCCAAATTACTATACCCTCGATTCAAAATAGAGAAATGAGTTTGGATATAATGCTGATTGAGAAGAATTTAACTCTTAACCAATTGATGAAAAAGGGAATATTGATTATAGAACCCATTCGTCTGTTTGGAAAAAACGATGCACAATTTATTATGTATCAAACCATAGGTATTTCATTGGTTCATAAGAGTAAGCACCAAATTAATCAAAAATACCAAGAACAAAGATATGTTTCTAAGAAGAATTTTGATGAAACTATTTCATCACACCAAAGAATAACTGAAAATAGAGACAAAAATCATTTGGATTTGGTTGTTCCTGAAAATATTTTCTCGTTTAGACGTCGTAGAAAGTTGAAAATTCTAAGTTGTTTTAATTCAAAGAATAGAAATGGTGAAGATAGAAATCCAGTATTTTGGAATGCAAAGGACGTAAAAGACAGCAGCCAAGTTTCGCATGACAGTAACCATTTTAATAGAGAGAAAAATCAATTAATGAAATTAAAGCTCTTTCTTTGGCCTAATTATCGATTAGAGGATTTAGCTTGTATGAATCGTTATTGGTTTGATACCAATAATGGCAGTCGTTTCAGTATGTTAAGAATACATCTGTATCCACGATTGAAATTTTGACATTTCGTGGATAATACACTTTTTCTATATATTCTATACCCTATATATATAATAGGGTATATCAAAGCAAACAAATACATAGATCACATGTCTTGTCTCACATTTCATTCTAATATCCAATAGAAAATAGGAAATGAATAATGTCTCGATTAGATCTCGAAATGAATCAACAGAACCTTCTTTGTTTTAGGTCTAAATTCTTCGATGCGAAAATGTACCAATCCTTTTCTATCCCTATCTAAATCCAATTAGAAATTGGATTAATTGATTTGAATTCAGAAAATTAGGAGTTCATAAAGAAATTTGGATTAGATTATTGTATATACCAGATTCCAATTAATGGCATTATTATTACTGATCAATAAAATCCATATCTGTAAAAAGGGAAAGGGGATTTTTTTATGGTAACAAATTCATTCATTTCGGTTATTTCTCAAAAAGAAAACGAAGAAAACAGAGGGTCTGTTGAATTTCAAGTATTCAATTTTACCACTAAGATAAGAAGACTTACTTCACATTTGGAATTGCACAAAAAAGACTCTTCATCCCAGAGAGGTTTGCGGAAAATTTTGGGAAAACGCCAACGACTGCTGGCCTATTTGTCAAAAAAAAATAGAAGACGCTATAAAGAATTAATTAGTGAGTTAAATATTCGAGAGATAAAAACTCGTTAATTTGAAGCGTGATACCATTTGAGCTTAGTCGTTTAAATTTTGATGAACTTCTTTTTACTTTCAGCAATGCATGGAAGAACGACTCGGGAAAAAACTTATGATTGCACCAACTACAAGAAAAGACCTCATGATAGTCAATATGGGCCCTCACCACCCATCAATGCATGGTGTTCTTCGACTGATTGTTACTCTCGATGGTGAAAATGTTATTGATTGTGAACCAATACTGGGTTATTTACATAGAGGGATGGAGAAAATTGCGGAAAATCGAACAATTATACAATATTTGCCTTATGTAACGCGTTGGGATTATTTAGCTACTATGTTCACAGAAGCAATAACCGTAAATGGACCCGAACAGCTAGGCAATATTCAAGTACCTAAAAGGGCTAGCTATATCAGAGCTATTATGTTGGAGTTAAGTCGTATCGCTTCTCATTTGTTATGGCTTGGCCCTTTTATGGCAGATATTGGGGCACAGACCCCTTTCTTCTATATTTTTCGAGAACGAGAGTTAATATATGACTTGTTCGAAGCTGCTACCGGTATGCGCATGATGCATAATTATTTTCGTATCGGAGGAGTAGCTGCTGATCTACCTCATGGCTGGATAGATAAATGTTTGGATTTTTGCGATTATTTTTTAACCGGGGTTGCTGAATATCAAAAGCTTATTACGCGGAATCCTATTTTTTTAGAACGAGTTGAAGGCGTAGGCATTATTGGCGCAGAAGAAGCACTAAATTGGGGTTTATCGGGCCCAATGCTACGAGCTTCCGGAATACAGTGGGATCTTCGTAAAATTGATCGTTATGAGTCTTACGACGAATTTGATTGGGAGATTCAATGGCAAAAAGAAGGGGATTCATTAGCTCGGTATTTAGTACGAATCAGTGAAATGACAGAATCCATAAAAATTATCCAACAGGCTCTGGAAGGAATTCCAGGGGGACCCTATGAGAATTTAGAAATTCGACGCTT